CCTGTCCTAACTAGTCGTAAAGGGTCTCTCAGAAAAGTAAGGAAGGAGGCATTCGAAAGGCCGACAACTACACGGACTCTATACCAAGTCATGAGTGATAGCGAAGCCAAGCCTTCGCCTATACTATAGGCGAAGGGACGGACGAAAGCCCGACGAAGGCCTATGAACTAAAAGGTTGAAAGAAAGTAGGTGTTGGTTACGAAGTCACTTAGCCGTCTACTAAGGGAAAGGCCTCGGTACGTACGGAGTCACGTCAGCTGTGGATATAGACTAGGCTAGTTTGAACGGAGTCAACAACTATGGACCGAGACTACACTAAGGAAGAAGGAAGCTTGACTGAGCAAAGAAGTCAAGGAACGAAGCTACTTCTATAATAGCCCCGTTGACTAGGGGGCCAAGGCTTTTTGAAAAAGTCTTTTTTGTCAGAGAAATGCATTTTTTTTTTAATTTCTATTTAGAGAGAGGGGGCTTCAAGTTCTTAGGAAGAGCCGTACGAGGCAGCTCACGTACGGTTCGGGAGCCGAGCCCCAGCACAGGGGCTTAGGTCAACACTTATATAATAGCTAGTCATCAATTGGAAGCGGGCAAGATGGTGATGAATTACAATTGGTCCAAACCTTCGACCAGCGACAACTTGCGACCTGCCCATACATACTAAGACCTTATTCACACAGTGAAGAAAGGCCGAGTGGAAGGGGGCAGTCAGCTGGCTGCTTCTTGGCCACGCATTTCTCGTTCGCGTCTCATGGCCAAGGTCGCAAGTGTTCTGAAAGATCAAATCATTCTTGAATTACTCGATTCATTTCTTTTGCGGGGGATCTCGTCCTTTCTTGAGCTTCCTATCATAGGCAAGACAGGAAAGGATTGGTCGGAAAAAAGAGGGCTTCCACCGGTCAATTTCATAACGCCGTCTTATTCCATTTTTATTTGGGCGAGTTGCATGGGGCTTTTGAGACCCGCTTTCCACACTTTCCTTACGCTAGGTATGATTCGGAAGTCTATATTCCAAGTTTGAAAGGAATTTCGAAGGTTCAAAAATTGTTGGATTTAGTGGCGGAGTTGGTTCTAACGTGTACCGTAATAGGCTTAGAACCTGGTGGTCCCGCAATTGACTGACCGGGCGTATTGTCCCAGTAAGCTCATCGACAGAGTTGGCCTCCCCTAATAGTGCTACTGAGATGCTTGGTTCCGAACATTCATTCGTTAGCGAATTATCCTCTTTCGCCAACTTTCGTTCCCCACTTGAGCAATATGAGATAAGCCCCTGGCTCGGGGACTGGTATTTCTCATTCACAAATTCATCTTTCTTTATGCTGCTAACTCTCAGTTTGGTCCTACCTCTGGTTCATAAGGCAAATATCTCACCGAAAGGTGGGCGGGGTGCCGGGATCCCGCCATTCCAGGGCAGCGGGAAGAGTGGGATCCCCCCATCACGATCGACTAAAGGGATAAGTCACCCGATGATATTGGTTCAAATCCAATTCGTGAGCACAGACGAGAAAATAGCCCCTTTCCTCCAACACCAGGCCTAGCAAACACGACTTCCTTTCCTTCCCGCTCTGATACCTCCTTGATGCGAATCAACGCTATCTTTCGTACCCAAGTCAATAGACTGACCTTTCTTGCTTGAATCAACTAGAAGGTAGAGTGTAAGGAAGGCGATAGACTGATTTACCCTATTTATTCTGTAACAGAGGTGATGAAGATCTTGACTATGAAGATAGAACACTTACAGTCGATGCTTCTTTCCATGCTCTAAAAATTGATAACTTTCATATGACTGACTAGTACGGATAGAAATTCCTTTCTTTCTGAGATTGACTGCTATTCCCATTCGGGAAGCATGAAAATAGGTAAACATGCATTCAAACTTACACGGCTATCTCACTCTTCAACTCCTAGCTCTCTGACTCGTTTGCTGGATGAGAGAAAGAAGATGAGTTGTCTCAAGCAGATAAACCAAGGGAGTACTGGAGCTAAGCGAACCAGGGTATGAAGCTAAACTACAGGCGTAGGCAAAAGCGTTACGGTCAAGCCCGTAACCCATACTGGATCTTCGGGTAAGGGAAACTTGTCTCGATGGGAAGGGAAACAAAGACTCCCTAAAAAAAAGTACCCTAACGTTTTGGGGACTTTTTTTTTAATTCAAGCTATTAGCCTTGGCAGACGCTTCTTTTGCTTGAAAGCCTGAAACTGATTCAATCTCCTATCAGAGATTTTGATTGTCTTGTAGCTGATGAAGCTTGAATTAAAAGCCTAGAGCTGTGGAGTGGTGTGTGGGACTCGTCTAGTAGTAGCTGGACTCCGCCTGCCTCGCTCCTTCACCTCGTAAACTCGGATTTCCAATTCCTCCCCCATGTGTAAACCACGATCCCGTGGTCTCATCTAGGTCTCCTGCTTTCCTTTTTTAAAAGACTTGGGTAGGGGCTGCCAAGCTTGACTAAGAGAGGAGGGGTATCCGTTCCGAAGAGCTTGTTCCCCCTTCCCCTATGGTCTTGATCCTTTCCCTAGGTACTGCTCCACGGTACCAGATGTGAGTGAAAGAAGGGCTTTTAACTAGGTCTATCTGCCCCAGATAAAAGAGATGTATGGTATGCCTCACCCGGTCAATGATGAAATAAATTATCTAAAAATATAGTCACACATGGAAATACCCTATATGAAGGGTTCTCGAAAAGACCATACAGAAGTAGCCAAAGTCAGAAGTCAAGGACCATATGGCAGATCCATCATCCTAGCAAGAATCTCTGCTGATACCCATCCCACGCCCAGAGGCAGTTAGCTTCTTTATATTTAGTAGTCCCTTATCTGGCAGTACGTATTGAAGAAGTCGTTCCCCATCAGTGTAATCAGAATCCCATATCAGTCATCAAAGATGAAGAATGAAGTTAGCTACTGATCAGATATGGAATATGGATGATAGCATCCTTGTGAGTTAGTTACAAGACTGACAGCAAGCATATCCCCGGACATTAGCGCCTAAGAACGAGCATTTTCAAGCAATCCATTCAGCCGGAAACTGAGCCCAAGCTGTCTTCCTATAGCCCGGAGGTAATGACAAAGTAGCTCAGGGCTCTGCCTCTTCTTCTTCAAAGTGGGCGACCAAAGCGGGAGACGAAGCCCACCCAAAATCGGTTCATGTCTCTGTCGCTTGCTCGCTCGTAGCCGTGCTAGCTGCATTTCCGACTGCCTGTCCTTCTTCTTGGCCAATAGGCGTTGTTCCACTTTCCCAATCTTTGGAATCCCAGTCCTCTACTATGGACTAGCACTACTTCCCTAGAGAAAGGGCAGCTATTTAGCAAACTACGGGATACCAAACAAAAGGATGTCCAACAAAAGCAAAAACTCTTGGCTCAACCGGTCTGTCCTTGGCTGCGATGCGAGGGAAGGGATGGGGAACGACGCTGAGGAGCTAGCAGAGATAGAACCAGTCTTGATGTGATGTAGCTCGGGGCTTAGCACCCACCCCAATCCTGATCGAAGTCTCATGTTTCCTTCCCACGAAGCCCCTTATCAGCGTCAGATGTCAGACAGACGCCTCTCTTTTAAGTCTCTCATGACTCATCCAAAACGAGAGAGTCCATTAGGGAGACTCTTTTTCGATATACCTTGTTCCGTCCGAATTATTCTCAATACCCAAGACTGAAATGAATCAGATAACACCCTTCCCGTGCTAGTCTCATGAAAAGGATGAAATGAATATATCGTATGTATGGTCCGCTAGCGCAAGTCAGAATTCAGAGTCCTATAGCCGGTGAATCATCCCCCCAACCACAGGGGTCAGAACTCTTCCTTCGTTCCATGACTCGTTGAGTCTTCCCATTCCTTTTCATTCTTCTCTCGCAAAGCATCTGATCCATAATCATGTAGGGAATTTTCTCCCTGGTCCAGAAGAAGTCACTCGTAGTGGGACACTCCACACCCGAGCTAGAGTAGAGCAAGGAAGAGTCCGTCCCTTGAGTTCGTGACCCCAATCCACGAGACAGTCCATTCTCTTTGTTCGATATCACAAAACACGGTTCCAAAGATTGGTCAACGAATGACCGATCATACGATCCATCCTTGTTTAGTGGAAAGCAGCTGGAATGGAAAGGG